TTACAAAAAGAATTTTTTTGTGTGAACCGAAAATTTAACCTTGCTATAATAAGAATTGCAAAGCCTTATAGAAATTCTACTATTCTTGCAGAATTTATAGCCGACCAATTAAAGAATAGAGTTTCATTTCGAAAAGCAATGAAAAAAGCAATTGAATTAACTGAACAAGCAAATACAAAAGGAATTCGAGTACAAATTGCAGGACGTATTGACGGAAAAGAAATTGCGCGGGTTGAGTGGATCCGAGAAGGTAGAGTTCCCCTACAAACCATTCAAGCGAAAATCGATTATTGTTCTTATCCAGTTCGAACTATTTCGGGGATATTAGGCATTAAAATTTGGATATTTATTGATGGAGAATAAGAAACTTTGACTGGACCTTCCCTTCCCTTCTAGTTGGTAATGTACTAAAAAACGAGAAAGACATTTCTTCTTTTTCTGTTCAATCCAAAACCAAAAAATTTCTGGAATTCATAATTCTTCGTAATTCTATCGGGTTTAATAAAAATTCAATTGAATGCTTGATATAATTGCTATGCTTAGTGTGTGACTCGTTGGTTTTTTGGGGTTAGTAAAAAAAGCCACTGATAGTCGAAACTAATAACTCTAGAAAAATACCCAATTCATCACTTCACATTATCTGGATCCAAAGAACCAGTCAAGATATGACAGATCAGTCATATTCTTGTAGCAACTGAAACCTTTTGCCTAAAAAAAAAAAATCAGATTCTAAGTTGTGAATCAAAATAGAGAAAAGAAAATAAGGGTGTGGATAAATGGAAGGATGAGAGAAAGAAAGAAAACGACGATTGATGCTATCTAATTCCAATATGGAATATGTAAGGTCTATGAGCCATCTCATAAAAAGGGCAATGTAAGAAAGCATTAATACAGATTCATCCATACTAAAATGAATCCGTCCAGAGAACAAAAAAATCAAGAGCTTCGAGTCAATAAAGACTGAGAAGATTGACTCACGCACAACTTTCATTGAGCTCCATTGCAGAATTCAGACCTAAACATTAAGTAAGAAGCGATGAGAACGACGGAACCTGTGGATCTCAAAAATTCGATTGAACAAGAATTATAATGATTCATTGATCTGGATGGCGGAACGGACCCGAGACCAATTCATATATTCGAAAAAGTTAGAAATTCTGGCTACAACCGAAATCGAAATTGAATTGAAAGAGTCAACATTCGCCCGCGAAAACTTTCTTTTCTTAGATTACTAAATTTGGGTCAATTAACGACGCTAAGGCGGTTAAATTCAAGGAGAAAACAAAAGAAAGATTCATTTTAAGATTATCAAAACCAATATAATTTTAATATATATATATATATATTAAAATTTTAGGTCTTTCACTATACGATAGAAAGAAGATACAAATTACTACCAGATTTGAGATCGATTCGCTGAACTCCATACTCCGATATATTACTTATATATATGAAATCGATGGATATCATATGAACTACAAGTCGATCTGAATTCAAATTCTATTCTATCTAAATTTCCTTCAAATTCCCTATTTTTGAATCTTTTTATTCGCGAGGAGCCGGATGAGAAGAAACTCTCACGTCCGATTCTGGAGTAGCGATGGAATTCAAACCCAACCATCAACTATAACCCCAAAAGAACCAGATTCCGTAAACAACATAGAGGAAGAATGAAGGGAATTTCTTATCGAGGTAATGATATTTGTTTCGGTAAATATGCTCTTCAGGCACTTGAACCCGCTTGGATCACATCTAGACAAATAGAAGCAGGTCGACGGGCAATGACACGAAATGCACGCCGCGGTGGAAAGATATGGGTCCGTATATTTCCAGACAAACCGGTTACAATCAGAGCCGCAGAAACACGTATGGGTTCGGGTAAAGGATCGCCTGAATATTGGGTAGCTGTTGTTAAACCAGGTCGAATACTTTATGAAATCGGTGGCGTAACAGAAAATATAGCTAGAAGGGCTATTTCAATAGCAGCGTCCAAAATGCCTATACGAACTCAATTCATTCTTTCGGGATAAAATTTGCGGGAGAAAATTTGGATTGGAAATGCAAAAGAAAAAGGCAAAAAAAATCGCTTTTTGGGATACAAACGAATCGCAGGTGCAGGTTTTGTTTTTTGGACAAACAATATTTCTTTTTTTCTTCGCCCTTTACTTTGCCTAAAAAAAAAATAATCAAAAAAATGATATGATTCAACCTCAGACCTATTTGAATGTAGCGGATAACAGCGGGGCTCGCAAATTGATGTGTATTCGAATCATAGGAGCTAGCAATCGTCGATATGCTCATATTGGTGACGTTATTGTTGCTGTGATCAAAGAAGCAGTTCCGCAAATGTCGCTAGAAAGATCAGAAGTGGTCAGAGCTGTAATTGTACGTACTTGTAAAGAACTCAAATGCGACGACGGTATGATAATACGATATGATGACAATGCTGCAGTTGTCATTGATCAAGAAGGAAATCCAAAAGGCACTCGAGTTTTTGGTGCAATTTCAGAGGAATTGAGACAGTTCAATTTTACTAAAATAGTTTCATTAGCTCCCGAAGTATTATAAAATGAGACCCTAATCTAGTTCCATCATAATCTCATTCCAGAAAGAATATAGTTATATTTAGAGGAGTTATTTGAAAGAAATCAATTAAGATTCAGTTAGTAGATTGTGTCTCCCGCATATACCTTGAAAAATGCATAGTCATAACCAAAGAAAAAACAAGAAAAACAAGTTGATTATATCACAATTGGGAGGGACCAATACTTTAATTCATTATGGCTAAGGATACTATTGCTGATATACTAACCTCGATACGAAATGCTGAGATGCATACAAAAAGAGTGGTTCGAATAGCATTTACGAATCTCAGCGAAAATCTTGTTAAAATACTTTTACGCGAAGGTTTTATCGAAAACGTGAGAAAACATCGCGAAAACAACAAATCTTTTTTGGTTTTAACCCTACGCTATAGAAGGAATCGGAACGAGCCTTATAGAAATCGAAAAGTTTTAAATTTAAAACGCATCAGTCGACCCGGTCTACGAATCTATTCTAACTATCAACGAATTCCTAGAATTTTAGGCGGGATGGGGATTGTAATTCTTTCGACTTCTCGAGGTCTAATGACAGACCGAGAGGCTCGATTAGAAAGAATAGGTGGCGAATGTTTGTGTTATATATGGTAATCCTTCTAATATCCAAATGAAATTCGAAACTTTCTATTTGTGACAAAGAAAGGGGACAGGTTGTCTAATATCGTCTCTCATCTACGACCTCACGACATCTATGGTTTTAGATCGTCCAGAATAAAGAAGTGGATCCGGCATAAAAGAGGTTTTCGTTTAACTGAAAAACATAAATTGATTCTGGAAAGTTGAATTAAAGAATCCGTTCTCAACAATATCTTTGGGGTTCATTTAGATAATAATGATCTAATTCTCGGTTATATTTCGGGAAAGCTACCACTTAGGTTTATTATAATACAACGAGTCTTCAATTAGTCGAATTCTTTACTTTGCGAAAAATAAGAATCAAAAGTTTCGGTATTTTTTTCAACTTCAACATTTTCAACATTCATTCAATATGATTCGAGATGCCAAATTTCAAGAAACTTATTTTCTTCCAAGACGTAGATTCAGAATTAAGGTGACAAAGTCGGCAAATATGAAAATAAGAGCCTCTGTTCGTAAAATTTGTGAAAAATGTCGATTAATACGCCGTCAGGGCCGAATTCGAGTAATTTGTTCCAACCCAAGGCATAAACAAAGACAAGGATAATCAACCTCGGGAAAGGCCCGATATTCAAAAATGGATAGATCCATCGATCTCTGACTCATATTTATGAGATGATAAAATATGGCAAAAGCGAGACTGAAATTGGTTTCACGTAGGACCCGACGTCTACGTAAACGTACGCGTAGAATACCAAAAGGGGTTATTCATGTTCAAGCAGGTTTTAATAATACCATTGTGACTGTTACAGATGTACGAGGGCAAGTGGTTTCTTCGTCCTCTGCCGGTAATTGTGGATTCCGGGGTACACGAAAAGCGTCGCCATTTGCTGCTGAAACCACAGCAGTAACCGCTATTCGTACAGTAGTGATGCAACGCGCAGAAGTCTTGATAAAAGGTCCCGGTATCGGGAGAGACGCAGCATTACGAGCTATTAGCAAAAGTGGTATACGATTAACTTTTGTACGGGATGTAACTCCTTTGCCCCATAATGGCTGTAGACCTCCGAAAAAAAGACGTGTGTAAAAATCAAAATTGAAGAGATTTCAACAGCAAGAAAAACAAGAGAAATAAATGATTCAATGATCTGATCAAATAATATTATTATGGTTAGAGAGCAAGTAAGAATAGATACTCGGACACTCCAGTGGAAGTGTGTTGAATCAAGAACAGACAGTAAACGTCTTTCTTATGGACGATTTATTCTATCTCCACTTCTGAAAGGTCAAGCTGACACAATAGGCATTGCGATGCGACGAGCTTTGCTTGGAGAAATAGAAGGAACATGTATCACACGCGCAAAATCCGCGAAAATACCGCATGAATATTCTACCATAGTGGGTATTCAAGAATCAGTCCATGAAATTTTAATGAATTTGAAAGAAATTGTATTGAGAAGTAATCTATATGGAACGTGTGAGGCAGCCATTTGTGCTAGGGGCCCCGGATATATAACCGCCAAAGATATCATCGCACCGCCTTATGTAAAAATCATTGATAATACACAGCAGATAGCTAGCTTGACGAAACCAATTGAGTTGTGTATTCGATTACAAATCGAGAGGAATCGTGGATATCTTATAAAAACATCTAATAACGTCCAAGATGGAAGTTATCCTATAGATGCTATCTTCATGCCTGTTCGAAATGTGAATCATAGTATTCATTCTTATGGGACTGGAAATGAGAAACACGAGATCCTCTTTCTTGAAATATGGACCAATGGAAGTTTAACCCCTAAAGAAGCACTGCAGGAGGCCTCC